ATATCAAATGGGTTACATCAAACTGGCATGCCCAGTAACTCATGTTTGGTATTTGAAGCGGCTTCCTAGTTATATCGCGAATCTTTTAGATAAACCTCTTAAACAGTTGGAAAGCCTAGTATACTGCGATGTGTGATTTGATCGAAATTCTGATTTTACAGTTTCGGAATGAGAAAACTGTCATCCCATTTAATCGAATTGGGATGCCCTGGGTCTGACATCTTTCTTGTGAAGAGTAAGATGAAGCTCAGAATTTTGGGTGTATTTCATACTCCCCAATAAAGGTGGAATTGGTCTATGGTGAATTCAGTAACAAATAAATTCGGAATTTTGAGTTATACCTCGTGAAAAAACGGACTTCTTTTTTTTTTGAATTAATCATTTCCTTTCTTTTTATTTTAAAAGAAATTCTGTTTTTATTCAAGTAAACAAATATGTCATGGTTGCAGGAGTTTATACATCGCATATAAACTTGAATAGTATCGTGGCATAACCGTCGAGGCAAGTTCGGGACCTAAAAGATCGAATGGAAAGAGACATAGACAAAAAAATCCCTTATGAATTCCAAGGTACTGGGAATTCCTCATTCGAAGGGAAGTAGACTACTCAAGAATTTCACATTTCATTTAAGTCGTAATTGTGATAATTGAATAAAGAATTCAGAAATTAAAAAAAAACGCAAAAGAAAAGAAGAATGAATCAATGAAATGTTGCCTGATCTTTATTGGGAACTTGAGTAAGGAGTAGCCCGTTTTGGGTTTTATCAATTTTGAAAGCGCAAAACTTTTTCTTTATCTTTATTTGGTGTAACTACTTGAGCCGGATGAGAGGAAACTCTCACGTCCGATTTTGAAGGGGGGGCGGCGTCCTATCCCAATTTATATTTTGCTAGGCCTATAGCGAAAAAACCGACTTTCTTACGATTGCGAGGTTCATTCGAACATGAAATACAATCTTGGAAATACAGTATTCCATTTTTTTTTTCTACCCAAGGGTTCGATACATTTCGAAATCGAGAAATCGCTACTGGAGCCGGTGCTATCCGAGAACTATTAGCCGATCTGGATTTGCAAATTATTATAGATTATTCATCGTTAGAATGGGAAGAATTAGGAGAAAGAGTGTCTACGGGGAATGAATGGGAAGAGCAAAAGGTTAGAAGAAGAAAGGATTTTTTGATTAGACGCGTGGAATTAGCTAAGCATTTTATTCGAACAAATATAGAACCAGAATGGATGGTTTTATGCCTATTACCCGTTCTTCCTCCCGAGTTGAGACCGATCATTCCGATAGATGGAGGTAAACTAATGAGTTCAGATATTAATGAACTCTATAGAAGAGTTATCTATCGGAACAATACTCTTAGGGATCTATTAACAAGAAGTCAATTTGCGCCAACAGAATTAGTAAGGTGTCAGGAGAAATTGGTACAAGAAGCTGTAGATACACTTCTTGATAATGGAATCCGTGGACAACCAATCAGAGACGGTCATAATAGGGCTTACAAGTCGTTTTCAGATGTAATTGAGGGCAAAGAGGGAAGATTTCGTGAAACTGTGCTTGGCAAACGGGTTGATTATTCGGGGCGTTCTGTCATTGTCGTAGGTCCCTTACTTTCATTACATCGATGTGGATTGCCTCGCGAAATAGCAATAGAGCTTTTCCAGACATTTGTAATTCGTGGTCTAATTAGTCAACACATTGCTTTGAACATAGCAGTTGCTAAGAGTAAAATTCGGGAAAAAGAGCCAATTGTATGGGAAATACTTCAGGAAGTTATGCAGGGGTATCCTGTATTGCTGAATAGAGCGCCTACTCTGCATAGATTAGGCATACAGGCATTCCAGCCCGTTTTAGTGGAAGGGCGTGCTATTTGTTTACATCCATTAGTTCGTAAGGGATTCAATGCAGATTTTGATGGGGATCAAATGGCTGTTCATGTACCTTTATCATTGGAGGCTCAAGCGGAGGCTCGTTTACTTATGTTTTCTAATATGAATCTCTTGTCTCCTGCTATTGGAGATCCCATTTGTGTACCAACTCAAGATATGCTTATTGGACTCTATGTATTAACAAGCGAGAATCACCGGGGCATTTGTGCAAATAGGTATAATCCATCTAATCGCCGAAATTCGAAAAATGAAAGAATTGACAATAATAGGGAGAAATATACGAAAGAACCCTTTTTTTGTAATTCCTATGATGCAATTGTAGCTTATCGCCAGAAAAGAATCAATTTAGATAGTCCTTTATGGCTCCGGTGGCAACTAGATCAGTGCTTTATTGCTTCAAGAGAAATTCCCATCGAGGGTTACTATGAATCTTTAGGTACCTATCATGAGATTTATGGACACTATCTAATAGTAAGAAGTCTAAAAAAACAAAATCTTTGTATATACATCCGAACCACCGTTGGTAATATTTCTTTTTATCGAGAAATCGAAGAAGCTATACAAGGGTTTTGTCAAGTCCGCTCAGATGGTACCCAATCTAATCATAGAGATCTCAGCTAAGAAATTCTATAATACCCGTGGGGATTCAGATCCCACTAGGACCATAGTTCCTGAATTTCTACGCGAATCAAGATCGAGAAAAGGAAGTTTTCCAACCATTGACTCAAATCCATTGTCGAACCCTATTCAGTGGAATATGGAGGTATTTATGGCGGAACGGGCCCATATGGGCTTTGACAATAAAGTGATAGATGGAACTGCCATTAAACAACTTATTAGCAGATTAATAGATCACTTCGGAATGGCGTATACATCACACATCCTGGATCAAATAAAGACTCTGGGTTTCCAACAAGCCACTGCTACATCCATTTCATTAGGAATTGATGATCTTTTAACAGTACCTTCTAAGGGATGGCTAGTCCAAGATGCTGAACAACAAAGTGTTCTTTTGGAAGAACACCATCATTATGGAAATGTACACGCAATAGAAAAATTACGTCAATCCATTGAGATATGGTATGCTACAAGTGAATACTTGCGACAAGAAATGAATCCTAATTTTAGGATGACCGAACCCTTTAATCCAGTCTATATAATGTCTTTTTCGGGCGCTAGAGGAAATGCATCTCAAATACACCAATTAGTAGGCATGAGAGGATTAATGTCGGATCCAGAAGGACAAATGATTGACTTACCCATTCAAAGCAATTTACGCGAAGGATTGTCTTTAATAGAATATATCATTTCTTGTTATGGAGCCCGAAAAGGAGTTGTAGATACTGCTGTACGAACATCAGATGCTGGATATCTTACACGCAGACTTGTTGAAGTAGTTCAACACATTATTGTACGTCGAACAGATTGTGGCACTACCCGAGGGGTCTTTGTGAATCTTCGAAATGGAATGATGCCAGAAAGTATTTTCATTCACACATTAATTGGCCGTGTATTAGCAGACAATATATATATGGGTCCACGATGCCTTGCTATTCGAAATCAAGATCTTGGGATTGGACTTCTCAATCGCTTCATAACCCTTCAAACACAAGTAATATCTATTCGAACTCCTTTTACTTGTAGGAGTACGTCTTGGATATGTCGATTATGTTACGGCCGGAGTTCTACTCATGGCAACTTGGTGGAATTGGGAGAAGCTGTAGGTATTATTGCGGGTCAATCCATTGGAGAACCGGGTACTCAACTAACATTAAGAACGTTTCATACCGGTGGAGTATTCACAGGGGGTACTGCAGAACATGTGCGAGCCCCCTCTAATGGAAAAATTAAATTTAATGAGGATTTAGTTCATCCCATGCGTACACGTCATGGGCATCCGGCCTTTCTCTGTTTTATAGACTTGGATGTAACTATTGAGAGTGAACATATTCGCCATAACGTGACTATTCCATCAAAAAGCTTTCTTTTTGTTCAAAATGATCAATATGTGGAATCAGAACAAGTGATTGCTGAAATTCGCGCGGGAACATACCCTTTAAATTTTACAGAGAGGGTTCGAAAACATATTTATTCCGATTCAGAAGGAGAAATGCATTGGAGTACCAATGTATACCATACATCTGAATTTACATATAGTAATGTCCACCTTTTACCAAAAACAAGTCATTTATGGATATTATCGGGGGGTTCGGGCGGATCCAGTACAGTCCCATTTTCGCTACACAAGGATCAAGATCAAATGAACACACATTCTCTTTCTGTCGAAAAGAGATATATTTCGAACCCCTCCGTAAATTCCGAAAATAATGATCAAGTTCAATACAAATTATTTAGTTCAGATCTTTCGAGTAAGAAAAAAAGTGAGATTTCTGATTATTCAGAACTTAATCGAATCAAAAGTACTGGTCATTTGAATCTCATATATCCTGCAATTCTCCACGATAATTTTGATTTATTGGCAAAGAGACGCAGAAATCGATTTATCATGCCGTTCCAATCGATTCAAGAACAAGAGGAAGAACTAATACCCCCCTCCGATATCTCGATTGAAATACCTATAAATGGTATTTTCTGTAAAAATACTATTTTTGCTTATTTCGGCGATCCTCAATACCAACAAAGAAACAGTTCCGGAATTACTCAGTATGGGTCTGTAGGGGTGCATTCAATCCTAAAAAAAGAGGATGAGGAAGTGTATATTTTACCCAAATCTTCTTCCTTAATGGTACGTAATAATAGTATTATTGGAATAGATACACAAATCACGTTAAATATAAGAAGTCGGGTAAGCGGATTGGTACGAATAGAGAGAAAAAAAAAAAAAATGGAACTTAAAATTCTTTCTGGAGATCTCCATTTTCCGGGGGAGACAGATAAGATATCGCGATGCAGTGGTATCTTAATACCACCAGGAAGGGTAAAAACAAATTCTAAGGAATCAAAAAAAAAAAAAAAAAATGGGATCTATGTCCAACGGATCACACTTACCAAGAAAAAGTATTTTCTTTTGCTTCAGCCAGTAATCCTATATAAACAAAAAATCGAATACGATAGAAATTTAGAAACACTTTTCCCCCCGGATCTATTGCGGGAAAAGGAAAATCTGAAACTTCAAGTTGTCAATTATATTCTTTATGGAAATGGTAAACCAATTCGGGAAATTTATGACACAAGTATTCAATTAGTTCGTACTTGTTTAGTCTTGAATTGGGATGAAGACAAAAAGAGTTCTTCTTCTTCTATCGAAGTGGCTCGTGCTTCTTTTGTTGAAGTAAGTACAAATGGTCTGATTCGTGATTTCCTAAAAATCAACTTAAACTTAGCGGAATCCCGTATTTCCGATATCAACAGAAAACGGAACGATTCATTAGGTTTAGGATCGATCTCCCATATTGGGTTAGATCATGCCAATAGTAATTCATTTTTTTCAATTTATTCCAAGGCAAAGATTCAACAATCACTTAAACAAAATGAAGTAACTATAAGTACATTGTTGAATAGAAATAACGAATGTCAATCTTTAATAATTTTGTCATCATCTAATTGTTTTCAAATGGATCTATTCAACGATGTAAAATATCAGAATGTCATAAAAGAATTAACTAAAAGAGAGGCTAGAATCCCAATTAGGAATTCACCGGGTCCTTTAGGAACAGCGCTTGAAATTGCAAATTTTGATTCAGTCTACCGTTATTTACTAACTCATAATCAGATCCCGGTAAATAAATATTTTAAACTTGACAATTTTAAAAAGACTTTTCAAGTACTTAAATACCATTTAATGGAGGAGAAGAAGAGCATTTTTAATCCCGATTCGTGCATTAACCGTGTTTTAAATCCATTCAAATTGAATTGGTATTTTCTCCATCATAATTATCATCATAATTATTGTGAAGAAAGATTCACAATAATTAACCTGGGACAGTTTATTTGCGAAAATTTATGTATGGCCAAAAACGCACCACACCTAAAATCGGGTCAAGTTATAATTGTTCACGTTGAGTCTATAGTACTAAGATCAGCTAAGCCTTATTTGGCCACTCCCGAAGCAACTGTTCATCGTCATTATGGAGAAATCCTTTACGAAGGAGATACTTTAGTTTCATTTATGTATGAAAAGTCGAGATCTAGTGATATAACGCAGGGTCTTCCAAAAGTGGAACAAGTGTTAGAAGTACGCTCAATTGATTCAATATCGATAAACCTAGAAAAGAGAGTTGAAGGTTGGAACGCGTGTAGAACAAGAATTCTTGGAATTCCTTGGGGATTTTTGATTGGTGCTGAGCTAACTATAGTACAAAGTCGTATCTCTTTGCTTAATAAGATCCAAAAGATTTATCGATCCCAAGGGGTGCAGATCCATAATAGGCATATAGAAATTATTGTACGTCAAATAACATCAAAAGTGTCGGTTTCGAAAGATGGAATGTCTAATGTTTTTTCACCCGGAGAACTAATTGGGTTGTTGCGAGCGGAACGCACGGGGCGGGCTTTGGAAGAAGTGATCTGTTACCGAGCTATGCTCTTGGGAATGACGAGAGCATCTCTGAATACTCATAGTTTCATCTCCGAGGCGAGTTTTCAAGAAACTATTCGTGTTTTATCAAAAGCAGCTCTCCGCGGACGTATCGATTGGATGAAAGGCCTGAAAGAAAACGTTGTTCTAGGCAATATGATACCCGTTGGTACCGGATTCAAAGGATTTGTGCACCGCTCAAGGCAACATACGAGCATTCCTTTAAGATTCAAAAAACAAAAAAATAATTTATTCGAGGGGGAAATGGGAGATATCGCGTTCCATCACGGAGAGTTATTTGATTCTTGCATTTCAACAAATGGATATGATACATCAGAACAAGAATTTATAGGATTAAATGATTCCTAAGAGCGGATTCATACTTTGAACTTTTAACTATATAACTATAGGTGCTTCTTTGATTTGTTCCATTTACACGCGATTTGGTAATGTGATTTTTTATTTTTATATATTTATATCGTAATAAGGAAATGAAAAAAAAAATAATAATAAAGAATAGAAAGAAATAAATCGCTTGGGTCATGTATCAACACCCAATCTCCGAGAAAAGAGGAAAGGATAAGGTTCCGTCGGAACTGTTATTTATTTCAGGGTATCCCGTCTTTTTTCATTGAAAAAAAAAAAGAGGAAGTGGAGGGAGAAATGATAAGAAGATATTGGAATCTTAATTTGGAAGAGATGCTGGAAGCAAGAGTTCATATTGGTCATGCTATTAAAAAATGGAATCCGAAAATGGCACCTTATATCTCTGCAAACCGTAAAGGTATTCATATTACAAATCTTACTAGAACTGCTCGTTTTTTATCAGAAGCTTGTGATTTAGTTTTTGATGCAGCAAGTAGTAGAAAACAATTCTTAATTGTTGGTACCCAAAAAAAAGCAGCGGATTCGATAGCGCGGGCTGCAATAAGGGCTCGGTGTCATTATGTTAATCAAAAGTGGCTCGGCGGTATTTTAACGAATTGGTCCACTACAAAAATGAGACTTAAAAGGTTCAGGGACTTAAGAATCGACCAAAAGACAGGGAAAGTCAATCGTCTTCCGAAAAGGGATGTGGCTCGATTAAAGAGACGGTTATCTCACTTGCAAACATATCTGGGCGGGATCAAATATATGACGAGGTTACCAGATATTGTAATAATCCTTGATCAGAAAGAAGAATATACGGCTCTTCAGGAATGTATCACTTTGGGAATTCCGACAATTTGTTTAATTGATACAAATTGTGACCCCGATCTCGCAGATCTTCCGATTCCTGCGAATGATGACGCTAGGGCTTCAATCCAATTCATTCTTAATAAATTCGTATTTGCAATTTGTGAAGGTCGTTCTAGCTATATACGAAAGCCCTAATTAATAATAACATATAAGATCAAAAAGTTCTTTTGAAAATTCCATAGACTGATAAATTGATGGAACACTATTCCGGAATCGTGCAAAATAAATAAAAAGAATTTAGGGATATTATGTGATTCGTTTGTATCCAAAATATACAATTCAAGTGGGCAAGCCTAAACTAAAAAAGGGTTGAATCAAAATAATTTCTTGTAAGGTTTTCTTTCTTTCAGAAGACAATATGAATGTTTTATCATCTTCCATCAACACATTAAAAGGCTTTTATGATATATCCGGCGTAGAAGTAGGCCAGCATTTTTATTTGAAACTAGGTGGTTTCCAAGTCCATGCCCAAGTGCTTATTACTTCTTGGGTTGTAATTGCTATCTTATTAGGTTCCGCCATTGTAGCTGTTCGGAATCCACAAACCATCCCTAGTGACGGTCAGAATTTCTTCGAATATGTCCTTGAATTTATTCGAGATGTGAGCAAAACTCAAATTGGAGAGGAATATGGTCCATGGGTTCCTTTTATTGGAACTATGTTTCTATTTATTTTTGTTTCGAATTGGTCAGGGGCGCTTTTACCTTGGAAAATCATACAGTTACCTCATGGAGAGTTAGCCGCACCCACAAATGATATAAATACTACCGTTGCTTTAGCTTTACTTACGTCAATTGCATATTTTTATGCGGGACTTAGCAAAAAAGGATTAGGTTATTTCATTAAATACATTCAACCAACTCCAATTCTTTTACCCATAAATATTTTAGAAGATTTCACAAAACCTTTATCGCTTAGCTTTCGACTTTTCGGAAATATATTAGCGGACGAATTGGTAGTTGTTGTTCTTGTTTCTTTAGTACCTTCAGTGGTTCCTATACCTGTTATGCTCCTTGGATTATTTACAAGCGGTATTCAAGCTCTTATTTTTGCAACGTTAGCTGCGGCTTATATAGGCGAATCCATGGAGGGGCACCATTGACTAAGTTTCGAAATCGTCTTTATTTTTGAACTTAGTGCAAGGCAATCCATGCCTTTCTCAAGATAATTTACTTATATGGACATAAATATACACATAAATAGACATAAATATACACATAAATAGACAAAAAGGTTTATACGATCTAGAGGAAGAATCAAAAGGATTACGATATTGGCGGATTGTCAAAGTCAAAAAAAGGGGGGGGGGGGGAGAGATCGAAAAGATTTTTTTCCTAAAATGTGTTTGCCCTATTTCTATCTCCTTCCAATAAATATTCTCTTGATATTGTCTTGATTGTTTTGTTCATTCAATTCCAATCTTAGGAGTCAGAATCTGAATGAGAATTCTTTATTTGTTTACGATGCTAAAAAAAAAAAGAAAAAAAATAAGGGGGTTCCATGCAGTGATTCTCATTTCAGTCGACTTTATTCAATTCAACGATTGACCAAAAGAAAAGAATAATAAATAAGAAATGACATGAACTTAGATCAATCAAAGATTTCTATTTCTATGCAATGATTCAGACTAATGAATTCGCCCGTTTAGATTGATTGTATCTATGTGTGGGATTATACGAAATAAAAAGAAAAGGAAGAAAGAAAAGAGTTTACAAAAAATGAGATTCAGAAAAAAATGGGTTGTTTAAAAGAGTGAGATCCAACTGGATGTATGGAATATATATAAAGGTTCGGAGCAAAGAAAGAAATGGAAAAAAGTTGTATGAATTCAGAAAAAATCCGCGGATAGGAATTTCAAAAATAGATAGCGAAGTGATTCTGATGATTCAAGAAGATTATTACTTCACTTCAATTCAGAGCTCTTAGTTGCGTTACTTTGACTGGCAAAATCTTATCGATGCAAGAAATAATTAAGTCATAATTTAGTGGTTGATTGTATCATTAACCATTTCTTTTTTCTTTTGCGAGGAGCTTATCATGAATCCATTGATTTCTGCCGCTTCTGTTATTGCTGCTGGGTTGGCTGTTGGGCTTTCTTCTATTGGACCTGGGGTTGGTCAAGGTACTGCTGCAGGCCAAGCTGTAGAAGGTATCGCGAGACAGCCCGAGGCGGAGGGAAAAATACGAGGTACTTTATTACTTAGTCTGGCTTTTATGGAAGCTTTAACAATTTATGGACTGGTTGTAGCATTAGCACTTTTATTTGCAAATCCTTTTGTTTAATTTTCTATTTGTGTAGAATCCCATCAAAAAGAAAAAATACGTATTTTTC